ATTTCCACGGGTTCGTAAAAAATTGAATCATTTAAACCATGATCATGAGCAAACGCATAAATATACTCCTGAAAAAGAAACGGATATAGGAAGTGTTGTTGCCGAGATCTATCTTTTTCTAAATATCCTTGTAATTCTTCCATTTACATTTCTACTTGAGCCAGAGGCAGGAGGTTTTTCTTGGTTTATCAAATGATATATACATAGTGCAATATGGTCAGAACAGGGTATTATGTATTGTATTATGTATATAGTATAGTAAGAAAAAAATATATACCCCGGAAAAGAAAGAGGGAGTCCAATCAACAGATCTTTTTACCTTCCTTTTCTATCCAATTGGTTTATGTTCGTTATAATTACAACAGGAGAAAAAATCCTTTATTTTTGCAACCCAATCGCTCTTTTGACTTTGGAATAAATTCTATTTATCAATATACTGTTTCTTCTACACATCCGTCTACAATCCATAATAAAGAATAATTAGGATTCTGAAAAAAAAAGAAAAAATCAATGGTTCACTCACAGGAGAACCCACTCTTTCCCGCATTAGGCACTAATTCATTTTTAACGTCTAATTAGATCGGGTAATCATTCCAATTAAGAACATAAGCTCGTTGCTTTTTATTTTACCAGAATTGGAGCCATAGAGCTCTATCCATTTATTCACTAGACCCAACTGTAAATGTGAATTTCTTTTGTCCCCTTCCAAAAATCAAAACAATCTTTTGGAACTGTAATGATCCGGTAAGGATAAACTCAAAGTTCTACTTTAACTTTGACTTTCATTTCAAATTAAATAAATTAATAAAATTGAAAATCTAATAAAATAAATTTATTATTTTATTAGATTTTCGATTTTATTACGACATGCTGTTTTTTCCATTCATTACCCTTGAGGATCAGTCGTGGTCTTATAGACTATACCAATAGTCTGGACGAATTTGTTGCTTCATCCAAATGTGTAAAAGATCATAGTCGCACTTAAAAGCCGAGTACTCTACCGTTGAGTTAGCAACCCGGATAAATAGGATATGTAGATACGATCAAAATATAAAAATCAATTGAATTGCACTGCACGACCCTATCAAAACATTGAACTAGCAACACATTGAAAAGAAAGATTTTCTGATCAATTAGAAACACAAAATACCAAAGTTAGCAGATCGGATTAAAAATATTCCTAATCGAAATGTAAAAATTATGGCAGACCACCCATTTTTTATCAAATTCTTTTTTTATTTTCCCTAAGAAAATACATCTTGTATGAGAGTAAATGCAGCAAGGCAAACCCATCATTTGAGTGAAAGAAACAAAAAAAATCAATATGGGGTGGGGATAAACAGCCCTATTTATCTACGATCGAATTATATTTGTTCGATACACCATTGTCAATATAAAAGCAATGTTGAGAAAGTAAATCAAGTAAATAAAATAAAGACTTGTGTTGGATTGGCACAACATAAATAAGAAATTGGAATGGAAAAAATTAAGGAAAAGGTAAATAAAAAATCCCCGGTTTATTCAATCAATAAAAGTACGATAAGCAAGCTTAACCCCTTGTTTGTTGTTAAATTCAATTCCCCCACCAAAATATGAATAAAGCAAGAAAAAGGAAAATGGTGTGTAAATAGAAATAATTACACAAGGATAGATACTAGTTACCCTTCCCTACTTTATTTTATTTATTTAATAATTTTGTTTTTTCCTTTAATTAACTCAAAGTTCTTTCTTTAAAGAATTCTGCCTTCTTTAAAATATCATAAACAGTTCCTGTAGGTTGAGCACCTTTTTCAAGGAAATATAGAATAGCAGGAACATTTAAATAAGTTTGATTCTTTATCGGATTGTAAAAACCTACTTTTCGAAGATCTCTTCCTTCTCTTCGGAATCGAACATCAATTGCAACGATTCGATAGATGGCTCATTGGGATAGATGTAAATAAACAATGCCCCCCCTAGAAACGTATAGGAGGTTTTTTCCTCATACGGCTCGAGAAAAATGATTCCAATTTCTGTATATAATAGCAAGTGGATCCATAAAATCATGAATTTTACTATAATTTGAATTGAGTACTTTTTTCTTCTTCCTTACAGAAAAAGGAAGAAATCTCATTCATACTCATAACTCAAGTTGGGTAATTCTGACAAGAGAATCCTTAGACATTTATTGAGCCGTCTCTAAACTCTTTTGTTTGTCTCATTTCGAATCTATTTTTATTCCTCAGTCTGATCCAATTGTTGAGACAATTGAAAATAGTGTTTCCTTGTTTCGGAATCCTTTATCCTTGCTTTGTGAAATCATTGGGTTTAGACATTACCTCGGGGATCCTTATTCCTTTCAAAATGGCAGCAACATACCTTTTTTTGTTATTTCTTTCTATATAAATAGAATATGAATGATTGATTCCCTTGTGATACACTTTTCATCGAAATAGTTTTACCAATTTTTGAAAATTTGACTTTTCAAACTTGTTCTGAATTTGAACCTTTCGATTTAGAATTTATATATAGTGAGGATATACTTACAGAGTTGGTCTAACTTATTGATTTTCACTAACCCTAGATTCTTTCCCTTGAAAAATGAATCAATCCTTTCTTCTCGAGCTTCATCATGTACTATTTACTTATAACCCAACACAAATTAGGTTCCGGGCAGAACAGAACAAACTATGTCGAGCCAAGAGCATCTTCATTACTATAGAAGATGGCGGATGTAAAAATCCACAGCCGACCATGTCCTTCAAGTCGCACGTTGCTTTCTACCACATCGTTTCAAACGAAGTTTTACCATAACATTCCTCTAATTGAAATTTCAAAGCGGTATGGAATTGATTCAATATAAAATCATGAATAGTCATTGGTTCAACCGGTATATAATATTTCTATCTATGGATAAATAAGTATTTATCCGTATAAGGGTCAGCAAGGATCGAATTTATTTAATTTAACCCCATATTCTATCATATGAATTGAATGAAAATAAAGATATTCAATTTTACCCACATTTGACACTTGATTCCGTTTGTGAGAAACCAAACGAATTCTCAGATATGATTCTTAGAACCATTCTGAAAATTAATAAGAAAAGATTTTTCCCTTTAACAAATTATTGTTTCATGTGGAATGCAGTGTGATCCCATCTTTCGTTTCATGAAAAACGATCTGGGACGGAAGGATTCGAACCTCCGAATAACGGGACCAAAACCCGCTGCCTTACCGCTTGGCCACGCCCCATTTTGATTTCTATTCGATATTAATCAACACTAATATTGGTATTGGTTATTCGTCAATCCCAACCCAAATACACAAAAACATATGGGATATTTTGTTGCTAGGATTCAAGACATGTAGATATAGAATCAAAAAAATTCATTGATCATTACATAGAATTCAATTAAGATATTGTATGAAAGTTGAATTCCTTATATTCTCATTTTAGAATGATAATGGGGGGAGGGATTTTTTATTTGGGAAAGTCCGAACCGAAGAAAAAGAAGGATTTCTTGATCTGCCTTTTTCATTTTTCCCTTATAAAAATAACTCAAAATTATCTAATCCACAAGAACGAAATGCTTGTTATGCTTAATATCTTTAGTTTAATCGGTATCTGTCTTAATTCTGTCCTTTATTCGAGTAGTTTTTTCTTCGCCAAATTGCCCGAAGCTTATGCCATTTTCAATCCAATCGTAGATGTTATGCCTGTCATACCTGTACTCTTTTTTCTCTTAGCCTTTGTTTGGCAAGCCACTGTAAGTTTTCGATGAAATCTTTAATACTCTGCTAAATTGATGATGTATTCGATAAAAAAAATTCTAAAAATTGATAAGATCAGATAAGTCTTACATTACGAACCCTCGATTCAAAAATAGAAATTCTTGTATATTGAATGAATAACCGCAGCGATGAATTTGGATCAGCCTTTTCCCCGTTCTGACCTTCCGGTGAGTATGGACTATTAGGTACTCCACAATACCTAATTATTGATATGACAAGAAATTTCGGGTAACGAATGAATCAAAATCTTATTACAAATAAATTCGTCTTATTTTTCATTTTTTGGGGTGTCAAAACAAAAAAAAAATGGTATATGTGGTAAAAAATAGGCAATCTATTCCCCTTTTTCAAAAAAAAAATGATCTTGGAGATTGTGTAATGCTTACTCTCAAACTCTTTGTTTACACAGTAGTGATATTCTTTGTTTCCCTTTTTATCTTTGGATTCTTATCTAATGATCCAGGACGCAATCCTGGACGTGAGGAATAAAAAATTTCTAGTTTTTTTGCTTTTTTCTAAATTAATTCTTAATAATCTTATTTGTTTCATACATTTAACTATGATAAAATCAAGGGATGAGAATCTTTTCGAATTCGAAAATACCAAGTGATCAGAGAAAGCGGAAAGAGAGGGATTCGAACCCTCGGTACAAATAATTCGTACAACGGATTAGCAATCCGCCGCTTTAGTCCACTCAGCCATCTCTCCTAATTCCAAATTGAAAATTTGTTATGTGATGTAACACGTGAAATAAAGATTGATAAAAATCCACCTTCTTCTCTTTATTTTATTTTTTCATTTTATTTTTATTTATTTAATCTTATTTAACTTTATTATTATTATTTATTTTATTATATTATTCTATTTTAATAAAAAAAATATTATTTTATTATATTATTAAAATAGAAATTCGAAATATTCTAAAATATTCTAATAAATAATAGAAATTTTTTAAATAGCTATTAAAATTTAAACTTAAACAAAGTATTTAATATTTAGATAAAATAATTTAAATAAAATAAAAGTAAAGGTATATATTTATACTAAGAGATATATATTTATTATAGTATAAATATATTATATATAATAAAATATGTAAAAATATGTATAAGAAATATAAGAAAAATAAGAAAAAAATAGAAAAAATCAATTGATCAGGAATTCAATATAGATAATGACTCAAAACGGATCTCCTCAATAGAAAGAATATCTTAGTTCTTTGATTT